AACAAAAGAAACAATAGATTTTATTATCTATGTGTTCAATTAATAACATTCCCTTACTACTTCCACGAATGGCAAGGCCTATTTTGTGTAGGCTTAATGTTTCCTGTTTTTACTAGAAAAATCATATAAAAATTTATTCGAAGTGTATTTAGTGTATTGATTTATCAAGAGTCTTGGGTCAGAATCCTTTTTGACTGTTCACTATTGATCCACTATTATTAGTGAACAATAATGGACTAATTCCTTCATATTTATCGAAATAGAGGACATCATTCACATGGATATAGTAAGTCTTGCTTGGGCTGCTTTAATGGTAATCTTTACATTTTCCCTTTCACTCGTAGTGTGGGGACGAAGTGGACTCTAAGTACTACTAATTAAGGTGATGAATCAAACTTTATCAATTGTTTTCTAGATAGTTCTGTAAAGCGCTTTAAATTATTACATTTGTTTATTTAATTCAAACATCTTTCTTTATTTCAAAGTTCCATTGTATTCTGGTCTGGTATAGTAATGTACTATATGACTAATACTCTTTTTTCAATCAAACAGATATTTCAACGATTCTCCTGGTCGTATTACGAGAGTAAAGAGGATACAGAAAGAGATTCCAACCGAATTCTTACTAAATTCATAAACCAACCAAATTTTACCACATATATCGACAATGAGTAAGAGCAGATTCCCTTTTATTTCTTTTAAATGCTTCTTTTTGAAAAAGAAAGGAGTACTTTTTTGAAAAGAAATAGATACACACTTTCGATGTTCAATCATTTTTACGACTCCTTTTCTAAATCCGAATAAGTTCCGTTCCCATGGAACTCCTTGAATTATTGATTAGTGGTGTAACCAATTACTTCTTCATAATGTCAAAAAAATGACTAGGTGTTATATATCCACATATTGCTTTTTACTTCATTGATTTTATTCTTTGGATGTATATCAGGATTCATAGTTCCTATTTGAACTAAAAAAAACTATAAGAAACCCTGGAATTCGAATGGTAAGACTAAGAGTTGTCTTTTGCTTTTTTGAGCTTGATTGGAATCAATACAAATCAAATGGATAAAACAAAGAATTAGAATAGGGTAATATTAAGATTACATATACCTAATTCATATTCCATATATGATATATGAAGATCAATATTTTGATTGATCTATATTAATCTATAGAAGCGGACTTTCTATACTTCACTAAAACTAAAAAAGTTAATAGTATGGTAGAAAGAAAGATGAATATATTTCTTTCTACCATACTATCAGATCTCATAGAATATTGCTGATTGTCGTTCGCTCATTTCATTAAGAATCAAAAGACGAAGCTTTTATTTATTCATTTTTTATTTATTCAATCATTAATAAGAACTAAGAATAAGAAGTCAAGTTTCATTCAAATTAATTATTTTGACTTATGGTTTTTACATATATGATAAGTAAAAAGGCAGTAGGAACGAGAATGAACAGTGCAGTAGCAATAAATGCAAGAATATTTACTTCCATAATATCATTATTTCTCTTTTTTTTTATTTCGCAATAACTCGGGATTTAATCCCATAGAGATGAAGAATCAATCTTTCGCCGGGAAATTCAATGAGATGAATTACATCGCGATGATATTGAATCAGATCAATATCATGAATAAGAATATCTGAGCTATCAAATGGATTAATCGTCAAGAATTGAATAGTATAACATAGGAGGGTCCTTTATCCATACCGAATAAAAAATGGTATTTTGGATTAATGATCCAATCAAGACTTTTTTAGTTCTTATCCGGTTTTCTCTTCTTGCCTTTATATATTATAATATACCAACAATCTATCACCTTTTTTGTACAATCATCCAATCAAGTATTTTTTCCCATTTGGGCACTTTTTTTGGTTACCAACCCATCGACGTGAAATGAAAAAAGGACCGAGTTAAGTTCGAAATTCCTTTTTGAAGGTTAATGATCTAGCTTTCTTGGCAACTAAAGAAGTCTGACAAAGATGAATCTTGGTCTTGGTATAAAAGATCGAATATTCCATAAAATTCACTATTTTTTTGATTGTTTCTTTGGACCCGAAGGAAAAAAGGATGCATTCCCTTGCTCGGTGGGACGAGATTCTTTTTAGTAATTAAGATTCCACACAATTGGAACCAAAAAATGGGTTTAACCCGAATGGGTTCCATCAGGGTAACTATGTTTAATTCATTTTCTAATGTTAGTGCAAAAACTTCTCCTCGTAAAAAAAATAAACATATAGTATTGTTATACATTACAAGGATGAGGAGCAATAAAAAAAATGCAGTAGAGTATCTACTGGAATTATGAATATGCTGCCCCCAATAATTGGACTAATTCACATATGTCTCTCTCCCACCAATTGTTACTATTTAAAATAGAACGGATTTGTTTGATGATAAATGCTAAAAAATAACTAAAGATTACTTTTGGGAATGAAATTCTGTTCCCTATACCCTTTTCTCCGAAAAAGAAGGGATGAATTGAGTATATA